CTGACTGGGTCTTGAATTAGATTGGATAGCCGGACGGGGGATCTAATGAAATTTTTAGTTGCGGAAAGGTCGGAAGATACTTTGTATACATACTCATGAAAGTCTTTGAGTACTCCAGGATTCATTCAATATTAATTAGAGTGAATGGATAATTGGCTTTGACTTATTTATATATGTATTTATTTTTTTGTATTTATTTGAATATATAAATTGAATATATAAAGAATATATAAATATTTTTAAATCTTTTACTTATATTGAACTTAGATTTATTTATAATATAAATTGAAAAATAGAAATTATGAATAAAGTACAAAAATAAATTTTTACTTTAATCTCTAATCAAGAACGTAATAGGACGTCTTCGATTGTTTCATAGAGCCAATAGGAGACGTAGATCAAATGGGAAAAATGGGAAAGAAAAAAATAGGGGTATGCCCTAGATAGTGATCTATCTTGATTCTATATTTTTATACTTTTTACTTAATAAAATGAAGGGCACCAAAAGAAAGAATAGGTTTTATTATTACTACATGTTAGTAACATTCCTTTGATACTTCAAAGGCTGTCTCCGCGTATTTTGCTGGTGCTTAATGTTTTCCGATTATACAAGCAAGAAATCTTATAATTATAAGAACGTGTTATAATTGGATTTATTGGATTGTTTCATCAACAGTGTTGGGTTAGAACCCCCCGTTGACTCTGCGCCAATGATTTTTTTATTATTAGTGAACAGTAATTGAATAATTCCTTCATATTCATAGAGATAGAGGACATAATTCACATGGATATAGTAAGTCTCGCTTGGGCTGCTGTAATGGTAGTCTTTACATTTTCCCTTTCACTTGTAGTATGGGGCAGAAGTGGACTCTAGAAGTACTACTAATTGAATTTAGGAATCAAACTGTATCAATTTTTTTTATAGATCTTTCTGCAAAGCCTTTTTTTTTTTTTATTTGAATTTCACTGTTTGTATTTCGAAAGGAATACAAATGGTAGGGAATTGATTCCAACCGTATTCTTCATAACTTTTCTATTTCGATGAACCGACTCTTACCAAAGTTATATATGGGAAATGGGGAAGAACGGAACCTTTTTTTGTTTTTCCCTTTACTGTTCAAAGAAAAAAGAAATCTGTTATTACATGGATACCCTTATGGGAAACAACATAGTGGTTGTCCAACGAGATACTACAACTACCCATAATAAAACATTGTCTTGGGCGAGTCACATATTGCGCACTTACCGCTTGTTTTATTATGTGGTTTATTATTTTATAAATTTTATTTAGGCTGTGCTTGCTTTATTGAACTCATTTCATATCATGGTTCAAACGTTAAAATCGGTGAGGTTTACTAATCCTTTTCGAAATCCGAAGAAGTTCCCACGGAACCCCCCGGATCCTATGTCAACTGCTCAATCAATTACTTCTTTGTCGGAATGCTAACAAAAAGATTACTTGCTTTTATTTTACCCATACCCTTTTCTCCTTCATTGATTTTATTCTTTCTTTCAATGGATATCGGGATTCATATTAAAAATAATCCGAAATACAGGAATTAGAATCGTAAGAATAAGAGCTGTCTTTCGATTATTTCAGATTATTAATTGGAATCAACACAAATCAAATAGAACTAGATGAAGAAATAGAATTGGGACACGACACTATGTAATTATATAGATGGAATTGATAGCTATATATATGAAGATAATAATGTAGATTGATATATATTAAATTAACCTGTATCTTCAGATAGTAAACTTTATACAGTACAATAACAATACTCGATAGTATGTTAGAAAGATTCATATTTTTCTTTCTACCATACTATCGTCTCTCATAGAACACTGCTGATTCTATTTCGCTCATTTCATTCATTTAAGACGCGAAATTTGAATCTTTTTCGTTTTATTTCTTTTCTTCAATCATTGATAAGAACTAAAAAGTCAAGTTTAATTCAAATTAATCGCTCTGACTTACTGTTTTTACGTATATTATAAGTAAAAAAGCAGTAGGAACTAGAATGAACAGTGCAGTAGCAATAAATGCAAGAATATTTACTTCCATAATTTCATCGTTTCATTTTTCTTTAATTGGCAATAACTCGGGATTTAATCCCATAGAGATGATAAATCTTTCGTCTGTAAATTCAATGGGATGAATTACGTCTCGATGTAATCGAATCGATCAATATCATGAATAACAATATCTGGGCTATCAAATCGATTCATCGTCAAGAATTGAATAGTATAACATAGGAAGATCTTTTATCCATACCGAATTCAAAGGTTGATTCCTGATCCAATCAAAAATTCCTTTAAATTAATTTCTCTTTTTATTTATCATTCTTTTCCATTCTTTTCTATAACTTACCGCCTTCCTTGTACAATCATCTGATCCTTGTACAACCATCTGATGAAGTATCATCTAACCGCCTTTACACTTACCTTACCATTGATTTTAACCAAACCCAAACAAACAATCGAATCGAAATGAAAAAAAAAAAAATAAGAGGGATCCCGCTGGTAATGCAATTCTGCTATTTGTACTCCCTTTCACAGAAAAATGGAGAGACGAATTGATGTATTTTTTTATTGGATTTGGATCCGTCGGGACTGACGGGGCTCGAACCCGCAGCTTCCGCCTTGACAGGGCGGTGCTCTGACCAATTGAACTACAATCCCAGGGAAATAACATAATAAAATAAAGTGTACAGTATACCTATTCTTAATGATTTCATTCAAACCCTTTCGACTTAGATTTTCGATTAGAATTGCCATGTTGGAATAGAGAAGTGAGTGATATATTGATATCCATATGGATATGCACCTTAGCGAAAGCGGCATGGATTACTAATAATCTTTTCGTTATTGCCAAATCAATTGGATAATCAATCTTTCAATGAAAAAGTTCTTTTTTCTTTATTTTACTCTTGTCCTTAGCCTTTACACTTACCGATCCAGATATGAATCTAGATCATTAGAAAAATCATAATTTGTTGGAAAAAAAAATAAATTAAATTTAAATAGAGTAAATAAATAGTGTTTGACTTTTTTTTTTTACTATTGGGATCGAGCATTTCGGGAAACCAACAAATGGGTTATATCGTTTCATGGCAGATCGGCGAATTATTGGGCCGAGCTGGATTTGAACCAGCGTAGACATATTGCCAACGAATTTACAGTCCGTCCCCATTAACCGCTCGGGCATCGACCCAGGAAGAATCAATTTCAGGCTTATTGATAATCCACGATCAACTTCCTTTCGCAGTACCCTACCCCCAGGGGAAGTCGAATCCCCGCTGCCTCCTTGAAAGAGAGATGTCCTGAACCACTAGACGATGGGGGCATACTTGCCCGACCGCCATCATACTATGCTCATAGTATGAATAGTTTTTTGAAATTGTCAATATAATAGAATGGGAATGGTATGACTCAATACAAAGGATAGTACTTTTCGGTGAGTAATTTGTCTACCAGAAAGGGGGATTAAACTCCATTCTTCTGCTTTCATTCATTGATTCACTCATTGTTAAGATTAGGCGGGCATATTTCTACCTCACACTAAGACAGGAAATTCAAATAAAAAAAAAACGATAAATTTGAAAATAGGGGAAGAGGGATCAATAAGTTATTGAATTTTTTTCTCTAATTTTTTTTTGGTTCAGAGGACAGGCCGAATCTCTTTATCAACGATTGCCTTCGATAAAACATTTCGAATCTATGTTGAATTGGTAGGTACATGTATTAATCAAATGAATTTCGTTATAATGGAAAATAATGGAAATTAGGGTGGGTCGGTCTGGAAACAATGCATTACATTAATATTTATCAAATACAATATCAATAAACCTTTTTTTTACCTATACTTACTAGGTCAATCAAATTGAGCGTTCCGGAATGAACCACTATGCGTTTAAGATATATCTATTACATAGATTATAACGTATAAACGCATAAGATATGTCTATAGACATATAACATATAATAAGTATATACACTAAACTCATAGTAACTAGCGGCTTATTCAGGAATTGACGTAAACGGGCCCCTTTAACTCAGTGGTAGAGTAACGCCATGGTAAGGCGTAAGTCATCGGTTCAAATCCGATAAGGGGCTTTGGTTTTTTCATAAAACTCCAGCGGTAGTATTCCTATTTATAGAGATATTGTTGTCATTTGTAATAAAAAAGTAACAAACCATAAAATGGAATATAATTTTAATATTGAAATTATATTAAATACTAATGAAGTGAAGTATAGTAATTATAGTTATAAAGTTGAACATTTGTTATCATGTTTATTATATTGTTATAAATATTATAATGATAAGTTTATAATGAATAATTCTAAGTTGTCTACTTGAATCTCCAAATATTCCTATTACTTTGTTCTATTATTCCAATCAAATCAATTAAATTAGAAATCAACAAAAGAAAAAGTAAGTGGACCTAACCCATTGAATCATAACTATATCCACTATTCTGATATTAAAACTCGATAGAGATAAAATTGGAAGAGTGGATCTTTTTTTTTTTTCATTTTCATATTTCTTTGGATTACGCGGGAATCTGTCGATATTTCCGATTAAATCTTCTTGTTTCTAGATGTTATATAGCAATGCTATTCCCTTACTTTACAGCGAAAGATTTATTCCAAGCACAACATAAGAATAAGAGACGTTTAAAATATCTTTCTTTGATTCCAGCACACAAGACAAAATCACTTTCTATTTTATCATATGTATGTTTTATAATTTATAATGTATATTATATATTTTATATACTTAGATAGATATCTATCAGATCGTGGTTTCATGTAACAAATATTTATGGATACATATGATATTTTTGTTCCGATAATGGAATGTAAAACGGATGCAAGAAAGAGACTTTGATTTATAGTCTCCTGTTATTAAATTCAATACACTATTAATTTAATTAAATATATAAATATAAATAAATGAAAAATAAATAATACTAAATAATAGAATAAAATAAA